CAATGATACAACAAGTTCCATTTTCGAGCATATCGAACGGATTCCTTGGTTCGGACCGAAGAAGCAATGTCGCTCGATCATTATCAAACTGACTGCAATCTTTTTCTGCCCGTGAGGATCCCACCAGAGCGACTTCTAGTTCTAATAGGCCATTAACTAGATCGGCATCACACCGACCGAATCTCAAGTAAGCGGTGGTCCCTCGATCAGGGGGTCTGAGTGTAGACCAAGTATCGTGAGCGACCGGTCCGGCAGAAAAACTCAAAAGATAAAGAAGTATCGTTAATCTCTTCATGCTCATTTCAAGTTCGAAGTACCATTTGTGCAAAAAAGAATCCCCCAGCAGAGGGGGGTATTTGGTTAGAAACATAGATATAGGATCTACGGGGCAATTACTTAAGCAATAACCTAGAAGCACATTATGCGCAACAGCCCTTCCTATCTGATAGGAAACGACCCCATGCTCACTAACCGGGCTTACCTCCCGGTATCGATACACCAAATTTGGTCTATGAAGAGCGAGTCTAATTGTATTAGCGTCTATAATTGATTTCTTCCGTGAAAGACTAATTGATTGGGTCTCATTGGCAAGTGCTACAAAACCTTGTGCACTGGGATCTATGGTTATGGACCCGAATCCGTTAGTATGGCACATTTTCTTTTCCAAGGGAAATCCCTTAGTATCGGAAAGAACGAAAAAGTTCTTTCGCCGTTGTGAAAGAAGAGGCTTTCGCATCTTAATGCATGTATTGAATCTATTCGAACCTACTAGGCGGGGATCCATTTTTTTGGGAATATGAGTCGAAGCAATAACAAGAAAGTTTCTAATGGAACCTCTTTCACGATTTCCGTAGATATAGTTCTCGAATAGACCGGGGGATACGTAATTCGACTCCTCCACAGACATATCATGAATGTTTGGAATCCATATTATGCAATGGGACATTGCTTTTGCGAATTCTAATCGAATTAATTGTAATTGAAAGGTGGTATCAAACGGGGCAGTCTTTGCTGCTGTCGACCACCTATAGAAAGCTGACGCTTCCATCATAGTTGTCCACAGCCCCTTATCAAAATCAAAGCCAGCACCGATATCGCCAATATCATCAAAATCGTCATCATCAAAATCGTAATTATCAAAAAAATAAAAAAGGCTGTCCTCAAACTCATCCATCTCATCATCGTCAGTTATAAAGTAGTCAGGCATGTCCTCCCGAAACTCATCCGTAGATAACATAATGAAAGGAAAAAAGGAGTTTTCCGCTAGGTATTTGACCAAACAGGATCGTCCAAGTCCTTGAGAACCTATCACTAAAATATTTCTAGAAGGGGATAGGACTGGGCGAAACGCAAAGAGTATTGGTTTTGCGTGAGGATGAGATGGGAAATGAGAACTATCAGTCCTATACGAATACGAGGTTTGTAAATAAGCGAGTATCTGATAATGAGCAAGGAAGATCCGTTTTTCTGCTAAACAGGATCTATTGAACTCATAATTCATTAGATACTTTTTATGAATGTCAACCAAGCATCGTAAGTAAACTGATCCCGGTTGTTCAAACGTTTGATAACCATAGTCGTTTTTTGATAAATGATCACTATGAGTATGAGTCAGACTCAATAGAATTTGATCTATCCTTTTCTTTGTCGTTAAGGTGAAGAAATGAGTCAAGAATTGTTCTTCTTCCTCATAAGCATCAATCCATTTACCGTTCTCAAACAACCAGGATTCTGTTTTCTCATCAATCCAATCAACGTTCACGAGTGACCAAAAACCTATTTGATTAGAAATAAAATCATGGTTATCTTTATCTTTCTCTTTCATCTCTTTTATTATCAATGAATGGATCTCTTTACTTGTACGACTTAGATGTCTCGTATTTCTCACCAAAGTGATTCGATTGGTGGGATCTGGTAGAATACTGATGAGATAGCTAAGAAAATAGTTCTTCTTAGGACGCATGTTGCCGCCAGAAACATAAACCGGTATTTCTCGCAGAAAATCTCCTAATTGTTCCAGAGCAAGTAGAAAGAGAGTCTTTAACCTGAAAAAAAACCAGAAAAAATCCAGCGGATCCAGTTTATATTCATATTCGTTTGTAGGATACTCACCCAGAAGGTTTTGCAACTCAATCCCGTATGTTAGAATCGTAAAAGGTTTGATCCTTTCTAACTCTGTCTGTAACTCACTAGAGGCTCGGGAAACAAAGAGAAGAGGTGTACAAACGAGATATCCAGCAACAAAAAGAAGGAAAAGGATTGAATAGAGGAACTCCTGAGCATTTGGGGATCTCGGATGTGTCCATATCAATGGAACGGGTGACTCATGATTTCGATGAATCATTTCTTCGAACAGAATAAGATTCTGTAAACACTTCCTCGAAATCCGATTCCATCCTGGAAGAATCAACCGCCATCTTTTCCGTATAATCTCATAAGAAATGGATACATAATTTTGAAAAGTGGATACATAATTTCGAAAGGCGGATACATAATTTCG